TTTCGAAATAAAAACTAAGAAAGATTCTTTCTATTCCATTAATATTCTCATTAATAATTAATAATCTGTATCAATTGATTTTGATTTGATGTAAATTTTTCTTTGTGTCATGTCATCATTATTATGTATTATATAAAGGATTACGCATCATAGGCATAGGCATTTCATTTCATTTTTTGGAGGAAAATAGAGACCGAAGTATGAACAGAAAGAAACCTAAATATAAGCAAAAACAATTGATACCGAAAGAAGGATTCTATTTCTTATCGGAGAGGATGCCTCAACAGAAAACTCATTGGGAGAAAGTTTGTTGGTATAAAGAAGAACATCAATATTTATTAAATAGGTTTTTATTGAATTTATGGACAAAAAAATGGAATTTGGGATTGTTAACTGAAATCTTTTCCAATCGAGAACACAAGCTCTTCGACTTTCTATTTATCATTTGTTCCAATTCTTCACATCGAATCCATATATTCAATTTAGTGTTACTTTTCATATCACTAATCTTTCCATATCGTTCGAGTAATAAAAGTGTGGTAGAAACAAACTATTTACATTTGTCAAAAAGAGTTTCTGTTACTCGTATGAACCACAGTAAATGTGAACGGGGAATGCAAGGCGAATTGAATACTTTAAAAAAAAAATATGCTTGTAAGAAAGATAATAAGAGAGATAATAGAATAATCTCGGAAGAGGATAAAGCAGCTATTAATAACCATTTTCTACTCCCGTTTCTGAGGAGGTGATCCTATTACGTCAAAAAAACCCTTTTCACTTTTTTTATTACGGATTGAAATATTGCCGTGGATAAATGTTTCAAGCCCGTTGATCCTATTCGGGCTATATTACGGATTTGTTGCAACATTACCTATCGGTCTTCCTCAGATCTTACTCGTAAAAACCCTTCTTTTAGGGAAAGATTCTAATGCTAAATTAGTTGTTGGAACTTCAATTGTAGGACAACTGGTAATCATTTTATCGGTATACTATTTGCATCTCTATGTAATGTTAGTGAAACCTCATGCAGTAACTTTGCTAGTTTTACCGTACATGCTATTTTATTGGTATCATCTTTTATGTCGCCGATTGCAAAAAGAAAAAAGACCAATAATGCATTATCATTTTATGCATGCAAAAATAGTCCCGAAATCCGATGATATTCAATTTATCTATGAAGGAAGAACATTAACATTTTTGGATATTATTATCCTTTCATTATTCAATCCTGTTCTCTTACCAAGTCCTGTATTAACAAGATTAGCCAAACTCTTTACTTTCCGTTATAGCAATAAATTTTTATTTGTAATAAGTAGCCTTTATGGCTGGTGGTTGGGTGGTTCCATTTTTCCCGGAATTTTGGCCAAATTTATTTCCGTTCTAAAACCCGATTCAGATACAGATAATAGACTTTCTTATTTAGTAAGGATTCTCTTTGCTCGAACTTCCCGTATCATTTATATAGCTCTCTGTCTATTATATTTAGGTAGAGCTCCTGTACCTCTCTTCGATAACAGGATATATTATAATTTTGAAAAAAAGGAAGCTAAAAAGTTATCGTGGTTAAAAAAGTGGCCTACTATCTTATTCGATTATCGAAAATGGGTCCGACCATTCCGATATGTCGAGGAGGATATTTTATATTTCAAGACGATGACTCCTATAAAAACAGAGATGTCTCAATATTTTTTTGACGCGTGTGTGAGTGATGGGAGACAAAGAATATCTTTCACATCTTCACCTAGTTTGTCAATTTTTGAAAGAAGTTTCAAGGAATATTTCAATCTTTCGGATATTCCTTCGTCATTCGAAGATCTTTGTCAGAAGGAATGGATTGATACCGAGAAACGGGGAAAAGATGATTTGAATAATGAATTAACGAATAGAATTCGAGCTCTAGACAAAGGATTTTCAATAGAAAAAGTTATTGAAAAAAAGAATAAATTATGCGATCACAGGAATGATATTTTCCTTAAAGGGTTTGATCCTCTTTTAAATAGAGAATTACGTGAAGGAGTTGCAATACCAAAATCACCTTGTATTTTGACTGACGAGTATTCTCTATGGTGGAGACTTCAATATACTTGGCAAACAGACGATTTATCTTCAGATAACTTTACTAGAGTAAAAGAAAATATTTATTCCCCTTTAATAGCGGAAATATTACAGATCTATAAGGAACCTCAACTGCGAGAAATTAAAAAAGAAAAACCTCTATTTTTAAAACTAATAAACAATGCATTCGATCTTCTGAATGTATTCAGTGGAATTCGTTCCCTCAAAATAAAAAGTATAGATTTTATTAAAAAAAAGAATGAAAAAATTAGATTTGTGAAAAATTTCGCAACACAACCAAATTTTCGTCGGAACCTGATATTAGGATCCATACGTGCTCGAAGGCGTAAAGCTTTATTACAAGAATCATTACAATTGAAAATGCATTCTCCATTTTTTTTGAGAATATTGAAAAAAACTACGTTTTCTTCTCCGGGCAAAATAGGTATAAATGTAAAACCGACTTTTGCACATCCTGAGAATAAAATGAAAGGATTAATATCCTTTCTTTCGAAAAAGGCTTTTGCTGTAAAAATAGTAACAAAGGCTAATCGTCTCGCGACGGCAAACATATTTGATTTTCCACTTGCTCATTGGGCAAGAGGTCTTTTTTTAATCAGCCAATTATACTTTAGAAGATATATAGTATTACCTATATTAATAATATTTAAAAATATTAGTTATCTATTATTATTCCAAACTCAGGAATGGAAAGAGGATTGGAATGATTGGAATAAGGAATTTTTTATAGGATGCACTTATGATGGTACCGAAGTTTCGGTGGACAAATTACCACATTTTTGGTTTAGAGACGGTCTTCAAATAAAAATTATAAATCCTTCTCATTTGAAGTGGCGTGATCCTGGATTCGAAACGAATTCATATAGTTTAGCAAAAAATAAAGGAGCAAAAAAAAGAAAAATTGATTATGGTTTTTTAACAGCTTGGGGATTTCAAACCTATTTACCCTTTGGCAGTAGGAAAAAAAACCCTTCTTTCTTTAAGCCTTTAATTCAAGGATTGAAAAAAAAATGGAAAATAGATATTTTATCAGAAAAAATTACAGAAATTTTTGACAAGTTTTTTCCATTAAAAAAAGAATCAAATATTTATAAAAAAGATCTAACAATATTAGATAATCAGCCCAATAAAACTACGAGTAATTATATATCTAGTTTTGAACCAGATAATAAACACAGAACAAATTTTGGGACAAGTAGCAAAATAATTGATGAATTACCAATTGAAATTACAACTAAATGTAATGAAAATTTTTCATCAGCAATTCCAGATCAATTTGGGTATGAAGCTCAAACAAATATTGAAGAATTAAGGGATTTCGTAGCCCCGGAAAGTAATCAGATTGGAGAAATCACTGAACAAACCCATTCTAATGAACTAGAATTTAATATTAATTCAAAAGAGAAGAATAGAGTATATCCTGGTAATGAGAAAGGACTGAGATCAAGAAAGATATCAATTCAAATTCATCAAATAATTTTGAATTTTCACAGAAGAAGTATGAAATTGATTGAGGAATGTATCTTTTTAATCAAAATTTTATCAAAAAAAATGAATAGAAATTTTGTAGTTCTTCTTCATCTCATTTGGTTCAATATACAATTAAGAATGGGATTTACAAGAGATGTTTCAACAATTTATAATAAAATAATATTTTTCATTTCTAAGTCAAAAACGAAGGATAATAAATTTTTAAATAAAGATTTAATTGTTTCTAGTAAAGAAATGGAATATTTCAAAGTTCATCCTAATCAGGATACGGGATTAATATCCCAAGCATATGTATTTCACAAAATATGGCAAATGAAAACAATGAATAAGTCTTATCCAGTGGAATCATTAAGGCACCGGATATCAAATCTTTTTATTGAAGAAAATATTGAAGCTTTTTCGAATGAAGAGGGAATATTCAGTTCCAGGAAGCCACGGGATCTGGAAGAGAAGGACTGGAAGAAATGGTTACAATGTTTTCATCGATATAATGTACCTTTACGGATATGGCGTAAGATCGCACCACAGAGATGGAGAGATAAGGTTACTGAACACTGGCAAATAGAAAATTATTTTTCCGATAATTTTGATAAATATAAATTTTTACGTTCTTATAAAAAAAGGATTTATTCTAAACTCATTGCGGATCTGAAAGAAACGGGGAAACTTAACAAACGATACAAATATAATCTTTTATCTTATAGTTATCTTGCTTCTATAGAAGATGCGGACATTGAAAGATTTCCAATATGGCAAGATGAAAAAAAAGAAATCGTATTTAATGATCGTATTCAAAAAATACGTAAATATATATTAGTCAATGATAGAAAGAAGAATGAGTATAAAAGAATTGATAGGAAAAAAAATATTCATTTAAATTCTAATTTATATTCATGGCTATATCCAGAGATTCTAAAAAAATTTAACATTATAGAAATGTATGAATTTCTAACAACTTGTGACTTTAGTTTCATACACGAACCAAAAAGATCTCTTTTAAGGAAAGACAAAGACGATTATGCAAAAAAAATATCACTTAATAGAAGAGAATCTCATAAGTATATTAAGCGATGGAATTTGAAATCTGAACAGATAGCAGAGAAAATGGAAATAGCCGGAAATACAACGAATCTTCTGAATATCATTAAATTTGGAGTAAATTCAGTTGAAGAAGTTCGGTCTCTCTATGAAAAGATATTGAAAAATATAGTTATATTTTATAACTATAATTGCATGGATGGCACAAAAAAAATATTTAAATATTTGGGACATCGTTTACCAGAAATATTATACGACGAGATTCTGATGTATAAAATGATAAGTATTCTATTAAATTTTAAAAGTAGATTTAGAAGAATATCTGATTTCATCCTTTTTAATGAATCTATACTACGCGTAAAAGTTATTGAGAATAAAGAAAAAATAATTATTTCAGATTCATTTAATCTCGAAGATATTTTACCTTCGAAACGTCGTATACAATTGGGAATATTGAATTCCTTATATCTAGAAGAAAATGGAAATCAAGGAACAGAATTTAATTATTGTTCCGGGGAGAATAGACGCAACTACGAGGAACCAATAAAAGAAGATCAAAAATTTAACGCAAATGAAACTCAAATGATTAAACGGTTTCTTTGGTCCAGCTATCGATTGGAAGATCTGGGTTGTATGAATAGATTTTGGTTTAATACAAATGATGGAAGTCGATTCGCTATGTTAAAAATTTGTATGTATCCCTCAAAAAACAGTTGATAAAAAATAAAAAAAAAAAATGTTTGCATTCTTTTTATTTTTTCATTCAGTATTTTCGGTTATGAACAATTTTTATCATTGTTTTATAGCATTACATCAGGGTTTCTCCAAAAAAAAATTAGGATTATATTATATAGAAATTATGAACCTTTTTATTATTTATCCATCACTATTTAAAAGAATGTGCTATTTGCCACTGCTCAAATAGAATCTTGTTTATTTTATCACCTAAAAATAAGTTTATTCAGTTTTTTTTCAGAATATTTGGAAAGATTTTATTCTATTTTATAGACATCTTAAGTTCCGATATTAAAAATCTTGCTCTTATTTTTGTAAAAAAAAACTATTAATTAGCTACAATCCAATTTTTTTTATCTTTTCCCCCCAGCATATAATTAATTTAGGAGCAATTGTTGTTCTTATGGCTAAAAATACATTGATTCGTTCATCTTTGGTTCCCGAAAAACAAACAGGATCCGTTGAGTTTCAAATATCCCATTTAACTAATCGAATTTTGAAACTTACCTATCATTTAAAATTGCATGGCAAAGACTATTCATCTCAAAGAGGTTTGTGGAAAATCCTAGGAAAACGTGAACGTCTTTTGGCTTATCTATCTCAAAAAAATTCACTCTGTTACGAAAATTTGATTAATCAATTACGTATTCGCGGACTGAAAAAACGTTAATTTATCTTTTATAATCTTTAGCTAAGCATCCACTGTAATTATATCAATACGAAGAATGAAAATTTCCCTATTCTTATTCATTTTTGGAATTATTCGAGGGGGAGCGGCATACGACCATGCTCACTACAAAGAGAGATCCCATGACAATAAGTATGGGCCCTCATCATCCATCAATGCATGGTGTTCTTCGACTTATTGTTACCTTAGATGGTGAAGATGTTACTGGTTGTGAACCCATTTTAGGTTATTTACATAGAGGAATGGAAAAGATTGCTGAAAATAGAACAGTTGTCCAGTATCTTCCCTACGTCACACGATGGGATTATTTAGCTACTATGTTTGCAGAAGCTGTAACAGTAAATGCACCAGAAAGATTGACCAATATTCAGGTACCTAAAAGAGCTAGTTATATAAGAATCATTATGCTAGAATTAAGTCGCATAGCTTCCCATTTGTTATGGCTCGGACCCTTTATGGCTGATATTGGTGCACAAACTCCTTCCTTCTATATCTTCAGGGAAAGAGAAATGATATATGATTTATTCGAAGCTGCAACTGGTATGCGAATGATGCATAATTATTTTCGTATCGGGGGAGTAGCCGCAGATCTACCTTACGGTTGGGTAGACAAATGTTTAGACTTTTGTGATTATTTCCTACCGAAGGTGGATGAATATGAAAGACTTATTACACGAAATCCTATCTTTTTGAAACGAGTTGAGAGAGTAGGTATTATTGGTAGAGAAGAAGCCATAAATTGGGGTTTATCAGGGCCTATGCCACGAGCTCCAGGAGTAAAATGGGATGTTCGTAAAGTTGATCATCATGAATGTTACGATGAGTTGGATTGGCAAATTCAATGGCAAAAAGATGGAGATTCACTAGCTCGTTATTTGGTACGAATCGGAGAAATGAGAGAATCCGTGAAAATAATCAAACAAGCTTTGGAAGTTATTCCAGGGGGACCTTTTGAAAATTTGGAAGCTCGACGGCTTGATCAAGTAAATAAATCAGATTGGAATGATTTTGATTATCGGTTCATTGGTAAAAAGCACTCTCCCACTTTCAAGTTACCCAAAAATGAGCTTTATTTTAGAATTGAAGCTCCTAAAGGAGAATTAGGTATCTTTTTCATGGGAGACGATTCTTTCTTTCCTTGGAGATTCAAAATTCGCCCACCCGGTTTCCTCAATTTACAAATTCTTCCTCAGCTATTAAAAGGAGTGAAATTGGCAGATATTATGACAATTCTAGGTAGTATAGATATTATCACGGGAGAGGTTGATCGTTGAAACGGTGGTTAATACAGATATTGAAGAACAAGCTATCAATCTATTCCATATATTAGGATTTCCAAGAGATTTATTCGGTTTTATATGGATTATCATCCCCATCATCACTCTCGTATTAGGAGTTACGATGGGAGTTCTAGTCATTATATGGCCTGAAAGAAAGATATCTGCAGGGATACAACAGCGTATTGGACCTGAATATACTGGCCCTTCGGGAATTATTCAAGCTTTGGCAGATGGAATAAAGCTACTATTGAAGGAAGATATTATTCCATCCAGGGGAGATTTATGGTTATTCAATATCGGACCGGCTGTAGTAATCATACCAGTTTTTCTAAGTTACTTAGTAATTCCTTTTGGCCACAACATTATTCTAGCTGATCTTGGTACAGGTGTTTTCTTTTGGATCGCTGTTTCAAGTATTGCTCTTCTCGGACCCCCCATGGCGGGATACGGATCAAATAATAAATATTCTTTTTCGGGTGGTCTTCGAGCCGCTGCTCAATCCATTAGTTATGAAATTCCTTTAGCTTTACGCGTGTCATCCATATCCCTACGTGTGATTCGTTGAAATACTAAACCTCTTTCACAAGAGAGTCAATTAAAAGAAAAGGATAAGATAGTTCTTTCCTTTATCCTAGAAAACTAGATAGTCATATGGGTGAGATCAAACAGCTTATTCATTTGCAGTAATAGGATCGAGTCCCATCCTCTATGTGCGAGAGTGAAAGCATACGGAAACTGTGTACCCGGGTTTAAGATTAGTTATCGGGACCCGACAGCGGGGGCAAAAGATAAAATGTATGAAGTTATTACTATCATACTTAGATTAGGCAGGAGTAGATGGTCAGGAACACTAAGATACGCGAAAGATTAGTAAAAAAAGCATCTTTTATAGATATTCCCAATAATGGGATTAGGACTTGACGTTGGTAGGGACGACCAAGTAGTACTTCCCCAGGACCCCGATCTGGAGTATATCCTTATCTACTAAACGAATGACTATCAGGAACGAAGTAATCCTTCATACAGTTCTCACCTCTCATAAATGAGCATGATTAAATTCTATCCTATAGAAAATATAAAATCTTCTTCTACTTAGAGACTTGAGTTAGCGCTAACAAAAAAAAACTGTAAAGGCTGAGATAGATTCGAAAGCTTCTATTGTTATAGCAGACAGAATCTCATTGGTTCAATTGATTCTGAAAATTTATCATTAAATTTTTGTTTCTCGATAGCCATCGAGGAGCCGTATGAAGCTAAAGTCTCATGTACGGTTCTGGAATAGAGATGCTAACAGTGATGCTAACATCGACTATGATTATCCGACAGCTTGGGTACAGTTGATATAGTCGAGGCGCAGTCCAAATATGGTTTTCGGGGATGGAATTTGTGGCGTCAACCTATAGGTTCCGTAGCTTTTTTCATTCCTTCCCCGGCGGAATGTGAAAGATTACCTTTTGATTTACCAGAAGCAGAGGAAGAATTGATAGCAGGTTATCAAACCGAGTACTCAGGTATAAAATTTGGCCTATTCTATGTTGCTTCTCATCCAAACCTATTAGCTTCTTCATTGTTCGTAACGGTTCTTTATTCGGGCGGATGGAACTTTTCTATCCCTTTCTTACCAGTTTTCGACCACTTAGAATTAAATTCAACTGATGGAACTAGTGAGGTTACCAATATTGCAATAGGAATTACTATTACATTAGCTAAAGCTTATTTATCTTTGTTCATTTCTATCATGGCAAGATGGACCTTACCCAGAGTGAGAATGGACCAATTATTGGATCTTGGTTGGAAATTTCTTTTGCCTGTCGCCCTGGGTAATTTATTATTAACAGCTTCTTTTCAACTTCTTTCACTATAATTTATTTATGTGAATAAGATTCTATAATAAACACATTTCTAATTTATATATTTATTCAATCTTATGAGTTGGATAAAAAAAAAAAAAAAAGAATTGAATAATTTATTCGAGGGTATCTGCCATATGTTTTCCATGGTGAATGGACTCCGGGATTATAGTCAACAAGCAATTCAAGCTGCGAGGTATATCGGTCGAGGTTTTATGGTGACCTTGGATCACATGAATCGTTTACCTATGACCATTCAATATCCCTACGAAAAATTAATTCCATCAGAGCGATTTCGTGGACGTATTCACTTTGAATTTGATAAATGTATTGCTTGTGAAGTATGCGTTCGTGTATGTCCAATTAATCTACCTGTTGTTGATTGGGAATTGAAAAAGAACATGAAAAAGAAACAATTGAAAAGTTACAGTATTGATTTTGGAGTTTGTATTTTTTGTGGAAACTGTGTCGAGTATTGTCCCACGAACTGTTTGTCAATGACTGAAGAATATGAACTTTCGACCTATAATCGTCATGAATTAAATTATGATCAGATTGCTTTAGGACGTTTGCCCATATCAGTGATCAAAGATTCTACAATTCAAGCTATTCCAAGTTTAAATTATTTATCTAAGGGAGTTATGGAAGGACATCTTGATTCAAGAGATGTAACTGATTCTCACACCGAGTTCGATTGAGAAGCGGAAAAAAGGGGTGGAAAAACAATACATTATAGAGTTTCTTTCTGAATTAACTCGGAATATAATTATATAGAAACAGGGTAATTTTTTTGAGTCAGTGAATAGGATCCTGAAAGAAAGGACTTTCGTTTATTGCAAACATGATCAATTTACCTGAACCAATTCATGAGGCTATTTTTGTCTCCTTAGAGTCAGGTCCCATATTAGGAGGTCCAGGAGTAGTATCGCTCACAAATATAGTTTATTCCGCTCCTCTTTCAGGGTCAGTTTTCGCTTGTATATCCCCTCCATATCTTTTACCGAATGCGGACTTTGTAGCTGCTGTGCAAATATCGATTCATGTAGGAGCCGTAAATGTTTCAATTGTATCTGCTGTTACGTCAACGAATGAGCCACAATCTTTCCATCTTTCTACATACCGGACTGCAGGAGATGGAATTACTTTAGCACTTTGTATAAGTCTTTTTTTTCTACCGATCATTATGATCCTAGATACATCATGGTCCAGAGTATCCTTAATTGTATTACCAGGTGGAATCGTGGAAGAACCTTTAACAGATGACGTTCAACGTATTGGATCCCATTTATTAACCGATTCTTTGCTTCCATTTGAACCTCTTTCTATAGTTCTTTTGGTTGCTCTAGTAGGAGCTATTACTACGGCTCGCCGAGGTAAAGTGGTTAAACTGGAGGAGAGTGAGGTGTTACAGGCCAAAGATGATTTTTTCATTTCATGAGTAGTACTATAAAAACTTTTTTTATACTTACTTAACTTTTATTTATACTTAAGAACCTTAGGATCCATAAGGAGTTAATTGATCATGCTTGAACATGCACTTATTCCAGGTGCTTTCCTATTCTGTATCGGCATTTACGGATTAATCACGAGTCGGAGTATGATCAGAGCACCTATGTGTCTCGAGTCAATTTTCAATGCAGTTAATGTAAATCTTGTCACATTTTCCAATTTTTTGGACATTCAACAAGTAAAAGGAGAGATTTTTTCCATCTCCATTGTAGCTATTGCAGCTGCTGAAGCAGCTATTGGATTAGCCATTGTTCTAGCTATCTATCGTAACAGAAAATCAATTCGTATTGATCAATTCAATTTGTTAAAATGGTAATAAAGTTACAAATCTGGATATATTCTATTTTTTTCTTCACCTTTTGAAAAGGGTATATAAAGATCTGATATGTCATTCCGATTTATAAACAAGATAGAGATTATTTCATATAAAATTCATTTATTTTTTATGCTAGTGGTTAATATAAATGATTAAGTTGTATTAAGTAAAATCTAAAAAATTCAAATCAGTTTCATTCAGAATCGATAAACAATCAAAGTTGTATATTCCAAATATTCATTAATACAAAGATTCATCAAATGGGTTTTATCGGTATAATATTGTCATTAGCAATACATCGGTAAAATCTTAGTAAATTTAAGGCTCATGGTATCTCCCGGTATTGTTGGAAATCGATAAATCCAATGGCACATTCAGTAAAGATTTATGATACATGTATTGGTTGTACCCAATGTGTAAGAGCTTGCCTCACGGATGTATCAGAAATGGTACCTTGGGATGGATGTAAGGCTAACCAGATTGCTTCTGCTCCCAGAACAGAAGACTGTGTAGGTTGTAAAAGGTGCGAATCCGCTTGTCCAACAGATTTTCTGAGTGTACGCGTTTATTTGGGATCCGAGACGACTCGTAGTATGGGTTTAGCTTACTGACCGATAGATACTATGGAAAAATAATGGTTGGCTCTTTCTGAAAGATTTAATCTATTCTTCTAATAAATAGGAATTTGTACTCATTCGATAAAGACCCATACTCAAATCTTGGGAATGGGTTTTCTGTTCAAAATCCCTCTATCCTCATCACGAGCAACTATCCTTGGCTAACAATAATTGTTCCTTCACCTATACCCGCGGGTTTATCAATCCCATTATTCCCCTATAGGGGGAATAAGATTGTTCGATGGTATACTCCAGGCATTTGCTTGTCAGAGTTCCTTTTAATAACCTATATATTTTGTTATCATTTCAATTTTAATAATCCATTTATTTAATTGAAAGAAGATTATAATTGGATAAATCCTATTGATTTTCATTGGAGATTGGGGATTGATGGACTTTCCATTGGGCTTATTTCATCGACAGGATTCGTTACTACTTTAGCTACTTCAGCGGCTTGGCCAGTTACCCGAAGTCCACGATTATTTCATTTCTCGATGTTAGCAATGTACGGCGGCCAGGTAGGATCATTCGCTCCTCAAGATACTTCACTTTTCTTTTTTATGTGGGAGCCGGAACTAATTCCTGTTCACTTACCTTTGTCCATGTGGGGGGGAAAAAGGCGTCTATACGCAGCCACAAAATTTATTTTGTACACTGCAGGTGGTTCCATTTTTCTCCCAATAGGAGCTTTAACTATGAGTCTCTATGGATCTAATGAACCAACATTGGACTCTCAAAATTTAGCTAATAAATCCTATCCTATAGCATTAGAAATAGTCTTATACCTAAGCTTCCCCGTAGCTTATGCTGTGAAACTACCAATCTTTCCCTTCCACACCTGGTTGCCGGATACTCATGGGGAAGCACATTATAGTACATGTATGCTTCCAGCTGGGATTCTATTGAAAATGGGAGGATATGGACCAATTCGGATTAATATGGAATTATTGCCCCATGCCCATTCCATATTTTCCCCATGGTTAGTAATAGTGGGAGCAATTCAAATCGTTTATGCAGCTCCAATCCCTTTGAGTCAACGTAATTTAAAGAGAAGAATTGCTTATTCATCAGTATCTCATATGGGTTTCGTACCTATTGGTATTGGTTTTGTAACGGATATAGGCCTTAATGGAGCTATTCCACAGATGATTCCTCACGGATTAATTGGTGCTGCCCTCTTTTCTTCGGCAGGAACAAGTTATGATAGAATGCGTACCCTTTTCATTGACCGAATGGGGGGAATAGCTGTTTCAATGCCTAAAACATTCGCCATGTTTAGTAGCTTTCCAGTGGCATCTCTCGCATTACCGGGCATGAGTGGCTTCATATCAGAATTAATGGTTTCTTTGGGAATGGTTGGTAGTCGAAACTACTCCTTTACTTCGAAAATAATTATTACCGTAATAGAAGCAATTGGAATAATCTTAACCCCTATTTACTCGTTGCCCATGTTACGTCAAATTTTTTATGGATATAAGGTTTCTAATGTTCCGATTTCCCACATCATGGATTCTGGACCACGAGAGATTCTCATTCTAATTCGCTTATTGTTGCCTATAATAGGCATTGGTTTTTATCCCGATCTGGTCTTACCCTTGTGGAACAGCAAGGTGGATTTTATTCTATCCTGGGATCTCCGGAAGCGGTAGTTAAGAGTTTGATTACTTCTGAGTAATAAATACAGATTATAAAAATCACTATTTGATTTTCACAATTATTTCAAATAGTGATTTTTACAATTTTATAGAATCTCGAAAATTATTTTCTTTTGATCGACGAAACAAAGCAAAGTGCACTTTAAATTACATCCTGGATTAACTTAACCATCCATGGCTGTGTAAACCTTTTCCTGAGGGATTAACTCCTAAGTAACGAATCCGAGTTGTGGAAAACCCCGAGGAAGCTGCAATTGCTGGTTCTTTACCTCGCCAACTCTTAGTTACTCTAGTATGCATATAAGTTGCAAACATAAGCCAAGTGATTGAAGCCCAAGTCTCTTTGGGATCCCAGTTCCAATAATATCCCCATGCTTCATTAGCCCACACTGCTCCGGAAAGAATACCTAAGGTTAAAAGGGGAGAGCCTAGACTAGTAATTCGATAACTCCAATGATCTGATTGTTAAGTCAATTGGTCTTCACGAGAATTTATAGATAACAGAAAGGGAGTGTTTGGTGAATCACACTCTCCCCGTTCATCGCTCTTTTCTGAGGAGGGCCAGATGAATGAGTCTATACTGGAAGTAATTATTGGGATATCCATATTCTTTTTTGATTTAATGACCGAAGGAGCTATTGCTAATAGGGACCCACGTGAAAGAGTTGCGTAACTGAACATCATCATACTTACATGCATCATTAACCGATGAGATTGTAGAGCAGGCACTAGGACTGTGGATTGCTGCATTTCTCTGGGAACACTTGAAGTAGCAGAACCATGAGTTAACATAGCACTTGGTGCAGTAATTGTACCCAACCAATCATTCTGGCTCCGAATCAGAACCGTATGAATTAAACGGAAGCTCCGTGAAGGAAACATAGGTGACTCATATGAGTTACTTAATGGTGAATGCCCGGGGTAAAGCCAACGAGTTGATAGAAATCCTGTTATACGAATAAAAGTAATTATCACGCTTCTTCGGCCTAAATTGCTCAGTTTCTTGTTCCTCATATAGACCAATTTTCCCCAATAGGGAAGGGTGACGGAAAAAAGGAGAAAGAGAGATGTATGAGCTAATATATGTTCCAAGGTTCTGAGTATCGTAATAATTTAAATTTTTTACATTACATTATTATTCTGGAATGAACTAATTAAAAAAATTTCATTTCACAGATTGACTTATTATAAATATATATATATAAATAAATAAGATAACTAGATCTCAAATTCTAAATGTAATAAAGATCTTAATTTAATGAAGAATCAATCTATTTTTATTTTATAGGTGCAAAAATGCCGCCACTCGGATTCGAACCGAGATGCTTTAGCACTGCTTCCTAAGAGCAGCGTGTCTACCAATTTCACCATGGCGGCTCGTCGTAGAACATAATAGCATGCTTTATACTAAAATGTCAAATAACATTATAATTAAATTATATGGTAATCTTAAATATAAACTTTGCTAATTAGAATATTATAATGAATTATTCTGTTGTAACGGAGCATAGCGCAGCTAGGTAGCGTATCATCTTGGGGTGATGGAAGTCGTGGGTTCAAATCCCGCTGCTCCGAGAATAATCTTTTCGTTGGGCTTCCTAACAGAATGAACATATTTCAATTTGGTGGAGAGGAAGGAAAGATAAAAGCTATTTTGGATCTATAAAGGGAGAAGTCTAGAAAAGGATCTTCATATCAAATATTCTTATTTAAAAAAAAAAATTTTATCCTATTATATATATATATTTCATATATAGTTATAGTTTAAGAAAATTCAGAAATTATTAAATTAAACTATTCTTTTTTTGTATGGAAGAATTATTATTTTCCATACACGGGAGCATTTTATTCAGAAGATACAGTATATTTATCTATATCTATGTCATAATTCATCTGATTTATAAATGGATTCAATTTCATATTATTTGGATTTATTTTGTTATATAATAAAAACTATTGGAACGACCAGTTGAAATAGATTGAGCTAGAGGAAAAGCTTTTACCGCAGCCCGATTAGCTTTTTCTGTCCATACAGTTTTACGACTTTTCTTTTTTGATTTAGAAATACGCTTCTTTGGGACCGCCATAACGAGAAATGCCTCTATCTATATATATGTATATTCTTGCAGAAACATGTATAGTTTGTGTATAGTCATTTTTTTTTTTCTTATAATTGAAGGATTTACACTTAGAAAATAAATGCTTCCAATAATATTGATATTGAGAATCGTATCATATGAATAATTAATTTATTCATATAAATCTTTCCCATTTAGACAGATGGAATCCACTACAAATCGAACCAAGTTTTGTCGATGTCCTAATTTACTTCGTGTTTTCTTTCCAGAACGCTTTTTATGAATGGTAATTCTGTTTTCAAGACGGGACTGCAGAATTCTTCCTTTCACTACTGCACCTGCCAACCAGGGATGTCCAAGATTTATGGTAGATTCATGATAAATCATTAATACTCGATAGATTAATATTTTAGTATTAGGGCTCGAGAGATTTGGTTTCAATGACGTGGAATGACGAACATCATAAAATCTTCCTGGTTCCACTCGGATTTGTTCACCTCCGGTTTCAATTACTGCGTATGCATTCATTACAAAATTGGATTTATAAATAGGAAATGGTTATAGATTGGAAAATCAAAATTAAATGTTAGTAACTGGAGTAGAACAAGCAAATATTTCCAATTGTTCCATCTTTCATCAAGTTTCGCTACGAACAACTAATTTTCTGATAGAAATGGAAAAAATCTCTTGATTAGGGAGATACGTGTAAAATCTCATTACTTTATAATAACTCATTACTTTATAATAAGAGAAAATTTTTTAGTAATATTTCAGTTATTTTTTGAATGAAGAAGAATCAATTTTATCGATCCAAATTTCATTCGAATAAATATTTTGAATAAATGGGATATAATTTCATCATTCACTTATTCCCTTTTTTCTTCCTCTATATTGTAAATTATAAACCAAAAATGAAATAGTTTCATTCTCGAGAGAATCTTCTATGAAACTAATATATCATGCTTGGATGGTGCCTTTATTTCCACTTATATCCTCCATTCTAATAGGATTGGGATTGTTTTTATTTTCAAAGGCAACCAAAAATCTTCGTCGTATATATGCTATTATCAGCATTTCACTGCTGGGCACAGCTATGTTCATTCCTCCCCGTCTTTCTTGGCAACAAATTACTGGTAATCCCATTTATCGATACTTATGGTCTTGGATTCACAATAAAAATGTTACTTTGGAAATAGGTTATTTGATTGATCCACTCACTCCCATTATGTCAGTACCAATTACTACTATAGGAGTTATGGTTACGATTCACAGTGACAGTCATATGTCTCATGACCAAGGATATCTAAGGTTCTTCGCTTATCCCAGTCTCTCCAATGCCCCCATGCCAGGATTGGTTCTTAGTCCCAATCTAATACAAATTTATATCTTTCGGGAATTAGTAGGAATGTGCCCTTATTCATTAATAGGTTTTCGGTTCACTCGACCTAATGCAGCTAATGCTTGTCAAAAAGCTTCTATAACTAATCGTGTAGGAGATTCCGGATCATTATTGGGAATTTTAGGTTCCTATCGGATAACAGGTAGTTCTGAATTTGAAGATTTATCTGAATTATTCAAAAAGTCGCTCGCAAATCATGAAGTTAGTTTATTTTTCGCTACCTTCTGTGCTCTTTCCCTATTCCTAGGTTCAGTAGCTAAATCCGCGCAATTTCCACTTCATGTATGGTTGCCTGATGCTATGGAAGGACCCACTCCTATTTCAGCCCTTATTCATGCTGCTACTATGGTAGCAGCGGGAATCTTTCTCGTGGCTCGGATGTTCCCGCTTTTCGAAGCTTTACCTTTTATGATGAGCCTAATCTCTCGGATAGGTGGAATAACAGCTCTATTAGGAGCTACTATAGCTCTTGCTCAAAAAGATCTTAAAAGAGTCTTAGCTTATTCTACAATGTCCCAATTAGGTTACATTATGTTAGCCCTAGGTATAGGTTCTTACCGAGCTGCTCTGTTCCATCTTATTACGCATGCTTATTCTAAGGCTCTATTATTTCTTGGATCCGGATCGGTCATTCATTCTATGGAACCTATTGTTGGATATTGTCCCGATAAAAGCCAAAATATGACTTTTATGGGTGGCTTGAGAAAATACATGCCAATTACAGGAACCACTTTTCTTCTAGGCACGCTCTCTCTTTGCGGTATTCCACCCTTTGCTTGTTTTTGGTCCAAAGATGAGATTCTTACTGATAGTCGGTTATACTTTCCCATTCTCGGGTGGATGGCTTGGTTTATAGCAGGACTAACTGGATTCTATATGTTCCGTATGTATTTCCCCACTTTCGAAGGAGATTTTCGTGCCAACCCATCCAACAAACATTTTACTTCTTCTTCTGTTTCTATATGGGAGGAAAATCAAATTATAACATCTGGTAAGGGAATGGATTTTGCGTTGTCACTTGTACAAAATAAAAAGGGTTTGAAAGAATTAGAATTATTTAATCCTCTAGAGAATATTGAAGAATCTGGTGAGGAAGAGATTGAGAATTCTTTTTCGACTCATTATTCTCGGAAAGAATATCCTTTATATCCCAAGGAATCAAATAATATAATGTTATTTCCCTTACTCGTGCTAACAATACCCACTTTGTTCATTGGATTTATAGGAGTTCCCTTTTCTAAAGAAAAAATGGGTTTTGATTTATTATCCTATTGGTTGGATCCATCATTGAGTTATTCTCATAAAATGGATTCTGAAGAATTCTGGATAAATGCGACTACTTCGGTTGGTATAGCATTTTGGGGAATATTTATTGCTTTTATTCTTTACGGACCTCTCTTTCTCTCGCGGAACTTACAAGAAGAGACGGATCCTCAATCAGAAGGAATTTTAGGTTATTTTATCAATTTCTTATACAATTGGTCGTATTCCCGAGGTTATATAGATGGATATTACAATACGGTATTTGTTTGAGGTACACGAACATTAGCCGAAATAATTTCTTTTCCTGATCAACGGATCCTCGATGGGATTGTCAATGGCGTTGGTATCTCAAGTTTTTTCGGAGGGGAAGTATTGAGATATGGAGAAGGAGGAAGAATATCTTATTATTCATTCGGATTAATACCAGGTATGTTTATATTATTAATAATATAATGATGAAATATGACTATGATCTTCATATTTAAAATTAGAATCTATTTTTTATCCATTGGTCAAGCTCCAAAGAAAGATTTCTAAAAGATAAAAAGATAAAAAATTAAAATCAAGGATTGATTAAGTAGGTATAATTTCAAGAATTGGAGTAGTAACGGCGCACTGATATGGATTCCCTCGCTTTATCAAGTAATACTCATTCGCCTTCTCAAACAATACTAATTACCTCATGAATTTGCTTAATATATATATATATATTAGAGCATCAGTCCGAAATTGGGATAGATATCTACGGTCCGAATAGATTATGTATGATAATTTAATTATAATATTGAAGACTATGTTATCGCATATAAATATACATTTGTTTTGTCATTTGTTAGTGAATAAAGAATATTGTATTATTAATTCGTTGAATAAATATTTTTATATCTTCAAACCGGGGAATACTCCAAGCATGGGAATAATACAGAATTATAAGATTATTATAGTATATTCATTATTATCTATATACATATACATATGAAAAAAGGACTTTAATACCTATCTTAAGGTTGTCCAGTTTTATTTCCAAGATACCAATATACTTCTCCCTTTGGAAAGACGAATACCTTCATTCATTTACTGCCCTCAATACTTCATATGAATTACGATGATATATATCAATAACGAGAATATTGTATATTTCGTTATTGATACGTAGAACAAAGTGAAAAGTATTCACTTCCGTACACATATACGGACCACACTAGTATTGTTCCTTCCCTTCATACATAAATAAAAATATTCAAGAATAATAAACTCGTTAATAAAATCTTTTATATAATATTTTTACTGATTAATAAGTTTCTTCTGTTTAGATTCTCCAAATACTCTGGAAATTCAGAGATTTTATTACATTCTTAAATTATTTATCCCTTTTCACTAAGCTGGTCCAACCAAAATCTTCTAAACCATTATTACGTCGTAATGAACGAGTAACAAGTTCAAGAATATCTCTTGCATTGGTGAACCCATGAATTTGAGCAAAGGTAAATTCGACTGACCACTTGGTATTAATTTTTCTTGCTTCCAATGGATTAGCGTGAGCCATTCCAGTGATGGCTAAGTCAGGTTGTAACTCACGCATACGTTGTATCTGATTATAATTATCTGGTTTCTCTACGATTCGTGGCATGGGAACACACATGTTCCCACACGTATTCTGTAAAAATGCTAATTCAGCAGCTTGGTATCGTTTATCCATATATGGAATACCAATTTCATAAACAATCATTCCACACCTAATTAGGAATCGTGCTAGAGATACTTCTAGAAGATTGTCTCCCATAAAGAATACGGATTTTCCGCGTACTAAATTGATATAATCTTCCAAGCTTTCCCACACTTGTCCCTCCCTTTCCCCTAAGCCCCGAGGTTCAATGTCAAACACAGAACAAATCTTTTCAATCCAAGCACGTGTTCCATCGGGACCGATAGGAAAAGGCGCTCCAATCAATCTGCATTTCCGACGTCGCATTAAAGTTGTTGCTGTACGACTCAAAAATGGATTAACACCACAAACGTAAACTCCATTGCCTAATAATGGAAGATTATTATATTTCTGAGCAGGTAACCAACCTGATACCTGAATAGATTGACGCTTCAATTCTAAACCAAGTTGAAAAGCAACGCTCGAAGGTAGGGATCCAAAGAGAACTAAAGGAGGATTCTTCTTAGGATTCATAATAGGTTCGAGAGTCTCTTCCTTATTCCCGGAAAAGAAAAAGGAATCTTGTGAAGCTTGATTCTGTACGGTTTGGTTTCGTTCATCACCTAATAAATAGTAATTTCGTTCAGCACAACGATGTACCATAGCAGCTAGTACAGTATCTTCTCCCTGAGTGAAGGCATAGTCTAGTCCATTTGCTCTCGCTACTATAACTGGTATCCCGATTTCATTTTCCAGTTCTGGTGCCATGCCCTCCAAATCCATCTTTATTATTTCCGTGGTACAAGTACCAATCCATATAATAACACTAGGATTTCTATTTTTTATTATTTGAGAACAAAGTCTTTTTAACTCTTCATAATCATTTAATTGAGCTGAAATATCTCCTTCTTCCAATTCTGCCATAGCATAACGGGGTTCCGCGAAGATCATAACTCCGAGGGCATTTTGCAGGAAATAACCACATGTTTTTGTACCTACCACCAGAAAAAAACTATCTTCAATTTTTTGATATAACCAAGCTACACAGCTAATGGGACAAAAAGTATGATAGTTACCCGTTTCGCATTCAAAAGTGAGGGTTTCGGATGTTTTCACTGACATAGATATATTTCTTTGATTAATGAACAAAATAATTTAAGTCTTAAATTATTATCATAGAATCAAGCGAATTCTCTCGATCGTTTTTCTCTTCTCTATTCCCGATAGGATTTAAATAAAAATCGGAAAGTAAACTAAATAATTCTCGATCGGAAACTTCTTTCGGTACAATTCCTTCTGGTTTAGATAATATTTGGTCCGCTATATTTAAATAAAAATCACAAACATAGTTAAGAGAGGGCTGAGATTCAACCATTTCGAATAATGTTTTACCCCTCACTCTAGATACTCGGATATGTTCAATGAGAGGTAATACTTCTAATACGGGCATTGAACAAGCTTCTACATATTTATCAATAAGATCTCTTTCCGATGTGCGATTTCCTACCAAGCCCGCCGGCCGAAGTGGGTGTGTACGCGCCTTTTCCCCAACAGAAGCAGCAATACGATTAGTTGCAAATAATGCGTCAAATCCATTATCTGTAATTATAATGCAAAAATCTGCATAATTTAATGGAGAAGCAAAACCTCCACAGACTACATCACCTAATACATCAAATGAAATAATATCATATTCATAAGAAGCGTTTAATTCCTTCAACAATTTAACAGTCTCTCCTACTGCATATCCTCCACACCCAGCTCCTGCGGGTGGTCCTCCCGCTTCCACGCAATCCACCCCTCCATAACCTTTATAAATTACGTCTTCGGGCCAAACATCTTCATAATGATAATCCTTGGATTGTGAAGTATCTATAATGGTAGGTATCAAAAATCCTGTAAGGGTAAAAGTACTATCATGTTTAGGATCACATCCAATTTGTGAAACTCGTTTACCACGTCTTGCTGAAGCAATTGGAATATTGCAACTTGTCGTTGATTTACCGATTCCACCTTTACCATGAACTGCCACTTTCGTTTTGAAAATATCCTATTTTTTTTTGTTAATTTATTTTTTATTAATTGAATATTCTTCTTAAGCGACTATTCTTGTAGCTTTCTCATAATTCATAGTCAATATTATGATAATTAATTCTCGATATTGGTTTCTCCACTTCCCTACTATATCATGGAGAGACATAACCAACTTTGCAGAGACAACCTAGCCTACACGGAGGTAAATGAAGTGCTTTCTTTACTTTACAAAATATTTTTGTTTCTGGGTTCGATTTGGAAATTTTTTTTAAGTAAAGTTTCAATTTCCTTTTGAAAAATATTTCTATCCTTCAGAAGCATTTTCATTATATTATTCAATGACACTCTGTTATATAGAAATAAATTTGATAAATATTTGTGACTTTCAAAAATAGTACTATGAATGAAAGTATATAATGAACTATTTACGTCAAGCCATTCTTGGTAATTATTTAATGATTCGAGACGAGTAAAAAACAAATCATTCTTTGACGAAGATTCAATCAACCAGGGTTCATACAAAATTTCGGAGTTTTTTCCGTATACATATTCGAGTAGGACACCAAAATTTCGTTCGAATTTATTTTCCAATTTACTTTTGCTATTTATTTCATCTTCTTCTTCCTCTTCTTCTTCCTCTTCTTCTTCCTCTTCTTCTTCCTCTTCTTCTTCAAATTCTTCTTCTTCTTCCTCTTTATAATAAACAGAAAAGTCTCTGAAATCTCTTCTCACCTTTAAAATTTTCAATTTTTCTTCGTAAATAACATAAAGCTGTTTTATCGTTTCTTTATCCACAAAAAATTCTCGAAGTGAAAATAAAACAGGGGGGTTTTTTTCAAATATTGATAAATCTGTGGGATCCCAGACAAATCGTTTCCTCATAAATAACAACGGTTCATAAGATAATTGATATTTCGTTGATGGAGGGATCTCAAAAATGACAGATTGTTCTTTAAATAAAACCTCTTCCATTTGGGACTCTATTATCTCTAGGATTTTTAGTGATTCTTCATATGAGAACCTCTTATAACCATAAATAGATTTGAAACGCAAAAGCCGTTTCATTCTATTCTTTCCATATCCATAAAGTGCTGCTATTTCAGATTCAAATTGAAATAATTTATCCGGTATTCCTATCCAATATAAGTTATCGCAAAAAAAATCGAGACGCCGTTTATTGGAAGTAAAAGCTGTATCGGCCGCCATTCCGTATCTTCTCACCGCCTTTCTGTGTGAAAAAGTATAAAATTTTTGCATCTGCATTATAATCATAGGAACTCTTGTTTCAGGATGAGAAGCAAATCTTACTTTATTATTGATTTCATTATTAATAGAATTTTCTTGATATGTTTCCAACCACGGAAATTCTACTAAAATATTCTCCGAAAAAGAACAGGCTATATCGAAAGAATTTTCATATTCATCCTCGAAAAAGATCGAATTTTCTTCTTTATCTTCCGATATAAACCAAGAATCTCGAGCTGCTAATCCAGCTAAGTACCCCAGAATATATAATAGTATAGTAAATTCTTTTATAGCGTTTTCGGTAATAGAAGATTCTAAATATTTAAACAAATCGTTAAAATTGCTTTTCAAAAAAATTTCAGTAAAATTACCTTCACATAGAGGGCTCGTTTTAACACTTCTTATAACTATGTTCTCAATAGCCTTTCCTACTCTATAAAGATGTTTTTCGTAATTTCGACTAGTATCTATATACTTTTCGTAATAGAAAAACCTATCAACAAAAGCTTTGTAAAAAACGTCATTGGGAATGATTTGTCCATAGAAAAAAGCTCTGATTTTATTATCGCAGAAAACCCATTCATCGCGGGAAATACCGAATAATAAAAATTCATTAGCAATTGATTCTAAATCTCGTAATGCATAATAAGAGAAGGTTCCATATCCAAACTCATTGAGAAAGGACCAATCAATATTCTCTAGATGAGAAGAACATTTGCTGCGTAGGGGAATAGGAAATCCTTTCTGCCGTTCTGAGATACTAAGCATTTGAACATTTATTAATCTATCTAATCGATTTGGACATATTAAAGATGGATCCATTCTTTCGGGAAGATTAGTTGAACCAATAACAATCATACTACTAGAAGTATTATTGGCAATCTCGATGAAAGAAATTAATAATAAATGTAATTGAAGTGATAATACTTCAATACTAGGTTTAGTAGGTTCTAGTTGAGTTTTAATTATGATATCATTCACTTCATGAATATTTTTGATCCATATTATAGAAGGGGACATTTTTTTCACTGCTTCCAAGACAGAGATTAATCGGCACAGAATTCTCATAAAAAGTGTCATCTCATTCTCTATAATGTAATGATCACATCTATATGAATAATCCTCTTTATATAAATATTTCATAGATATTTGTATTAAAGAAACACAAGAGTCTACTGCTAGCTCCTCTATTAAATATGATGATCTTTCTATTTCCGTTTCCGTGGTACTTATTAGTAAAACCCCTTTGGAAAGGGATAATCCTAATTCAAATGGAACAGAAACCATTCTTCTAGATTTAAGGTTCAATGAAGTCATTCTTTGCTGAAACGCGAGGAAAATCTGAGATTCCGCTGAATCAAATTGATTAAGTGGGTAATTCATTAGATCCTTTTTATAACTTTCAGCCAAATATACTAAATAATAAAACCCTTCTTTATTAGTAATCTTATAACCAAAAGAATTATTCAACGAATTACGATAAGTAGTATTCAATCCATACTGAAAAAACTTTTTTTCTGTTATTAGGAACCGAATCAATAATTCTTTCTCTATCAAAAAAGTGTCCGGGCTTTCATTATTATTTAACCATACTTTAATTTTTTCATTTGTAGATAAATATTCATCAATCTCTTTCCAAAAATGTTTGATATTTATCAGAAAATAGTAGAAACTATTTATTCTTATCCTTATCCTTATAAAATTATATATATATATATATATATATTTGTTTTTTCTACTAAACAAATAATGGAATATTCGATGAGGTAATATAAAATGATAGAATAATATCAAATAATAGAATATCCAATTTAAGAATGTCGAATAATATAATACCCAAGGATGAAGATATTTTGAATGATGATATATCGTATCAAAATGGGGATACATAAACGCGTCCAAACGATCTTTTTGGAAAGATTTTGTTAAGTATTCAAATATTCCGAAGCGTTTCCATAGGTCAATATGGTCCGAGTTTTCAGAGAGTAAGAGAACAAGGATAAACAAAACTATTATTAAATATTCGTCATTCCAATGAGTTATTAATGATCTTCTGAATTTAAAATTAAATAATGGATTATTATTGTTTGGTTTATCACCAATTCCTATTTCAATTCTTATTTTTCCTACATCTTCAGTATGCGAAATATGATCATTGTTTAATATCCTTGAAAATGCTTCTGAAAAGAATATATTATAAAAGTACTCCCACCATTCACGAGTAAAAAACCACAGCGTATACGGTTCGAACAATTTATATCCTTTAGAAACATTCTCTTTTTGAGATATCACATACATTTTCGTTTCTCTAACTAATTCCTTTAGATGTGGTGAAAAAAATGAGAAAGAAATAATTTCATTTTTTCCGAAGGAATTGAATAAATTCAAATTGGTTCTTCCCCTATCCATAACCTCGTTTTCAATCCCGTTTATCGAATCTTCCATTAGACTATCTTTTCCAAAAAATTCATTGACCTGATAAAGCATCCCGTCGGTTCTACCCCGAATTCTTCCGAAGATTTCAGAGAGTACATTATTTTCGTAAGATTTACTTTGAATAAGACTTAGTTTCGGGTTTAAAGTCCTTTTATTCAATAAAATATCAAATTCCTTTGTAGCGATAATTGGCTGGTAAGTAATCTCGAAATTAACTATTTGTTTTTCCGTTAAAGGTGCTATAATAGGAAAGTTTCTAATAAAGTTAATATTTCTTTTTCCACGAATAAATGAATTAGTTTCAGTTAATGAATTTAATTTATATAAATTATAAACAAATGCAAATAATTGATCACAACCTGTTTTTGGATACTCAGGGGAATAAATCTTAGATGTCTGTGACCGAATAATTGAAAAAATTTCCTTTTCCAAGAGAAAAGATATTATTTCAACAATAGACGAAGGAGATATATATATAGGCAAAATATTTAATAATTGTTCATATGTAAGATCATAGTTTTGAATAGGATTTTTCTTCGTATTGCGGAGGAAGAAGAAAGACCATCTCTTATTGGGATCCAACTGGAGATGATTCAAATAATCCGAAAACTCTAATGTATTTGCCCCACGAAAACAGGTTATCAGGGAACTCCCATTAAATAGTTTGATGGGATTCAAATTGTCTTGATTCTTAAATATGGAAAAAGTAGCATTATCAAGTAGTTCTATGCAATCAATGTCATTGTTGAGTTCGTTGTAGAATACATCGATGATAATTTGATCTACTGATATCCCATTCGGAGACGAGGGTGCTATCGATTTTTCATCGATTAAAAATTCAAATTCTAATTCACGATTATCTAAAACATTTCTTTTTGAATAAATACTTCTAGTATCAATGAAATTTGACAAAGAGTTCAATGTATAAAAAATATCTTTGAACTTATAAATCAGAAACTCAAACACCTTTATAAAGTTTTCACGAATTAAAAAAAACTTAAAGCAATTATTATTAAGTTTCACATATCGACCACTCGAATTTTCATTAACGAGAGATCTCATTTCATTGTATACTATTCCAAAAAAGTTATTTTTAGAAGAAACAAAATTATTTAGGAATTCTGTTAAATTTCCAGTTTTTTTGGACCATTCACATACATTCGCATTCCAATTGACATATTTATTGCCTTTATAAATCTTAGAATAATTAAAACATTTTTTTCCAGTTTCTCTCCAATTAAATAAATGTCGGTTAATTGTATTCCTTGCTATATTACCCAAACTTTCATTTTTTATCCAAAGTACATAAATTTAAAGTACATAAATTTGATTCTTTAAAAGAGAGTATGATTTTTTTATTAAATATAATCTATTTAATAATTTTTTAAAATGTATATTAATTTCATTTTTAATTAATTTATTAGTTTCGCTATCTGTTATATGAGATCTTTCTAAACTTTCCCTAAAATAAGTTTTTATCAATTTTTCCCGAATGATCTGAAGTAGATTTTTATTATTCTCACTAATAATACCTTTATTTGATGAAATACATGATAAAAAATACGAATTTCTATTGTTTAACTTATTCTTGTCATTGGATAATAATAATAATATATATTTTTCATTATAAAATTCTTCCATTATATGATTTACATGAAAAATAAGCTTCTTATAACTATGATCACAAAACTCATTAGGTTCAGGTTCGGTAATTAATAAAGCAAAACAATTTATTATTGTTATCAATGATTCGTATCGGAAAAAATTATAGAATATATTTATATATTGTTCATTGTCTTCACACGAAGACCGAAATGGATAAAGAATATTCCAATGTATACTACGGTTCACAGATATAATCAAATCCAATATGTTTATATCACATTTATTCCTTCGAGTAATTTTAGGTCCAGCATCCAGAAGAACAAGATGATTCAAACAAATATTTTAGGATTTTCTTATATTCCACACATCAACTATTCTATTATTGTCATCTGATCGCATAGAATATCCAAAAAATTCAGATGATTTGAGATTTTTGATAGACTTTTTAGTGCTATAAAAATCTATATCTAGTTTTTCTATCAGTAGTATGTCCAAAAAAGCATAACGAATCGATTTTGGAAAATTATCAATTAAGATTTC